GTTAAAATATATCGGGATATTTAGTATATGTGGAATGGGGTTTGTGCTATATATATAATTTAGGGCGGTTTATTTAAATATATTGGTAGTGGCTTTTGTGTTCCTAGATTTATAAGGCATGGTACTGGTTTGTGGGTTTTAGTACCACTTAATTTAAAGTGGGGGTGTGTATTACTATAATACTATATATAAGTTATGGGGCATTAAAATATATCGGGATATTTAGTATATGTGGAATGGGGTTTGTGCTATATATATAATTTAGGGCGGTTTATTTAAATATATTGGTAGTGGCTTTTGTGTTCCTGGATTTATAAGGCATGGTACTGGTTTGTGGGTTTTAGTACCACTTAATTTAAAGTGGGGGTGTGTATTACTATAATACTATATATAAGTTATGGGGCGTGTTTAACCCCAGAAAATAGTTTTAACAAGAACGCTGGCTTTGGGTGTCAGTGGTGAGAGTTTAAATCTCTCTTTTCTGGCGTAGTTTGCAAGGTTTTGGGTGATTTTGTAAATTTTAGGGTAGAAGAAATTGGTGTAAAGTGGCTAATTTATATATCAAATTGTTGGCTTATATTCTTACAGATTTTTCTTGGTTTCAGGGGTTTGACAAGAAAACAGAATCTGTTGAGCGTAGGGGGGTAGGGGGGTTTGTCGCATGAAAACCGGAATATATCGAATGAGTAATGGGTATATATGCACTTGAATTAATATAATGTAATTCTTAAGTTATGTCTTATAATAATTTGACTTACATGTGTGTACAAGTAATGAATGTTCCACCTTAATGTAATATTTGTATTTGCACTCTGAAATGCCAAATGAGAAGGAAAAGAAAAAAAGGTACGTTATGCCTATAAGAGAACGCCCGGCTTGGTGGGTAACGAGTCGTATGTACTACACCATTAATCAGATGCCAGTATAGATAGACGTATGGGGGGTAACATGATATGTTCCTGAAATAGGAACCAGATGCCAGTAATAGTTCATATTGTGCTACCCCCACTATTATTGCCCTTGATTCTATCATGCATGATATACCTTTATATAAACTGGTTGGTGGTCTCTTACTACATTAAAAATGTTTAATAAAATCTTAGCTAGTCATTGCAAGGAAAAATTTGAGGTCAAGTTTTAAGGGATAAATCTATTTCCCAGGTCTAACTAATTTTCTTACGAGTCTTAATATTATGCTTTTAGTACACCTTAGTGTTTAACACTTGCTTTATGTTTAAAAGAAATTATTGGTGATAATACATGGATGTACTAATACATTAATGTAAAATTATGCATATTATGTACTAAACCATAAAGGGTGGTTTAAACCATAAAGGGTGGTTTAAACCATAAAGGGTGGTTTAAACCATTTTGGCGCTAGGGAGGAATTTTAGCCTCCGATCTTCGGATTACAAGACCGATGCTTTTAAATTAAGCTACTAGGGCGAGCTTATTCTAGTGCTTTATTTTCTAGGCATCCTGCTAGGGGGATGAAGACAAGAAATAATGCGAAGTATAGTACTGATGCAATTTGTCCAATAATAATAAATGGGTGCTCTACTGGCATGCCTCCAATTCATGTTAAAATTATTATGTCTGCTACTAGGGTTCAGAAGAGGAATTGGGTGATAGGGCGGAATGTCAGCCCTCGTTGTTTTGAGGTGTGTAGAAGTGGTACTACTATTAGTACTAAGATTGAGAATAGTAGGGCAAGGACTCCTCCTAGTTTGTTTGGGATTGATCGGAGAATGGCGTAGGCAAATAAGAAGTATCACTCTGGTTTAATATGGGGGGGAGTAACTAGGGGATTTGCAGGGGTGAAATTATCTGGGTCTCCTAGCAGGTTGGGGGAGAATAATGATAGGAGTGTTAAGGCTATAAGTAAAATTACGAACCCAAGAAGGTCTTTGTATGTGAAGTAAGGGTGGAAGGAAATTTTATCTGCGTCTGAGTTTAGGCCAATTGGGTTATTTGATCCAGTTTCGTGGAGAAATAATAGGTGAAGGATGGTTGCGGCAGCAATGATGAAGGGTAGTAAGAAATGGAATGCGAAGAATCGTGTTAGTGTTGCATTGTCTACTGAAAAGCCACCTCAGATTCATTGGACAAGTGCATTTCCTATATAGGGTACTGCGGATAATAGGTTTGTAATTACTGTAGCGCCTCAGAAGGATATTTGTCCTCATGGTAATACATAGCCAACAAAGGCTGTTATTATGACTAATAGTAGGAGAATTACGCCAATATTTCAGGTTTCTTTATATAGGTATGAGCCATAATATAGGCCTCGGGCAATGTGTATGTAAATACAGATGAAGAAGAATGATGCTCCGTTTGCGTGTATGTTGCGGATTAGTCAGCCGTAGTTAACGTCTCGGCAGATGTGGGTTACTGATGAGAATGCGGTTGAGATGTCGGAGGTGTAATGTATGGCTAGAAATAGTCCAGTTAAGATTTGTATAATTAAACATAATCCTAGGAGGGATCCAAAGTTTCATCATGCTGAAATATTAGATGGTGCTGGTAGGTCAACAAGTGCATCGTTGGCGATTTTGATGAGGGGGTGTGTTTTTCGTAGGCTTGCCATTATTGATTCTTGTAGTTGATATACAACAGTGGTTCTTCAAGCCATTGGTCTCAGTTTAAATCTGAGCGAGAATTATGACTTATTTTATATTTTTATTACTGATGGCCTTGGTTGTGGGCTTAGTTGCTGTTGCTTCTAATCCTACGCCCTATTTTGCTGCGCTTGGGTTGGTAGTTGCGGCTGGGGTTGGGTGTGGGGTTCTGGTTGGTCATGGGGGCTCTTTTTTATCGTTGGTTCTTTTTTTAATTTATCTAGGTGGGATGCTCGTGGTTTTTGCTTATTCAGCGGCTTTGGCTGCTGAGCCTTTTCCGGAAGCTTGAGGGGGCCGTTCTGTGTTGGGATACGTTTTAATTTATTTGCTTGGAGTTGGGCTGGTGGCTGGAGTTTTTTGAGGGGGTTGATATGAAGGTTCTTGGGTAGTTGTGGATGGTTTAAAAGAGTTTTCTGTTTTACGGGGTGATGTTAGTGGTGTGGCCATTATGTATTCATTTGGAGGGGGGATGTTAGTTATTTGTGCTTGGGTGTTGCTTTTAACTTTGTTGGTTGTGTTAGAACTTACGCGAGGGTTGAGTCGTGGGGCTCTTCGGGCGGTCTAGAAAAAGAACATAATGATGGTGAGGTATATAGTTATGGTTAATAATCAAATATTTAGGTAAGTTTTGATTTTTCCTCGTGTAATATCGTTTATAATTTTTGCCAGGGCTTCTTGGGTTAGTGCTATGCCTGTTGGTTTAATTTCGAGTCATTTTTTGTCGAGCGGGGTTGTAGCTGACTTTCCTAGTTTGAGTTTAAGTTTTGGAAGGAGGCGATGGATAATTGCGGGGAAAAATCCTAGTATGACGGAGAAGTAATATGTTGCGGTTTTTTGAATAATTTTTGTTTGGTTGTAGGTCATGTTGGCTAGGGCTATGGCTACTAGTAGGCCGGTGATTGTTACTAGTAAGGCTGCCATTTTAGTGGTGGTTGGTATTGTTATGACTTGGGTTTTTATTGGCAGGACGTTAAGTGTAATAATAAGTCCTGCAATGATGCTTCCTCAGGCGAGTCGTTTAATAGGTTTAATTACTAGTAAATTGTTTTCGTTGATGGGTGATAGGGGTGGGAATCGTGGGGTTCCTATAGTTACAAAGTATGTCAATCGGAAGCTGTAAACTGCAGTGAATGATGTGGCTAATAGTGTTAGGACTAGGGCCCAGGCGTTTAGGTAGGAGGTGTTTAGGGCCTCAATAATTGCGTCTTTTGAGAAGAATCCTGCTAGGAATGGTGTTCCTGTTAGGGCTAGATTACCGATTGTGAAGTAGGTTGAGGTGGCGGGTATGGTTTTAAATAGTCCACCTATTTTTCGGATATCTTGTTCGTCGTTTAGGCTGTGGATGATTGATCCTGAGCATAAAAACAACATGGCCTTGAAAAAAGCGTGTGTGCAGATGTGAAGAAATGCTAGTTGTGGTTGGTTAAGTCCAATTGCAACTATTATAAGTCCTAGTTGGCTTGATGTTGAGAAAGCCACAATTTTTTTGATATCATTTTGGGTTAAAGCACAGGTGGCTGTAAATAGTGAGGTTAGTGCTCCTAGGCAGAGGCAGATTGTTAGTGCCAACTCATTGTTTTCTATGAGGGGATGAAGGCGGATTAGTAGGAAAATTCCTGCAACTACTATAGTGCTTGAATGAAGTAAAGCGGAAACTGGCGTGGGGCCTTCTATGGCGGATGGGAGTCATGGGTGGAGGCCAAATTGGGCTGATTTTCCTGTGGCTGCTAAGATAAGTCCTACAAGGGGAATTGTTATATCAAGGTCTTTTGATAGGGTAAAGATTTGTTGTAGTTCTCATGAGTTAAGGTTTGTTGCGAATCAGGCTATAGTTATAATTAGTCCAATATCTCCCACTCGGTTATAGATAACGGCTTGTAGGGCTGCCGTGTTGGCATCTGCTCGTCCATGTCATCATCCGATGAGAAGGAATGATATGATTCCTACCCCTTCTCAGCCAATGAATAGTTGAAATATGTTGTTAGCTGTGACTAGAATAATTATGGCTATTAGGAATACGAGTAAGTACTTAAAGAAGCGATTAATGTTTGGGTCGGAGTGCATATATCACAGTGCGAATTCTAGGATTGATCAGGTGACATATAGGGCAGTTGGGATAAAGATTAGGGAGTAGTGGTCGAATTTGAAGCTGATATTAATATCAAATGTTTGAATATTTATTCAGTGTCAGTTTGTGAGGGTGCCTTCTACGTCTAGACCTAGAAAAATTATTAGTGGTAGAAGGCTAATAGAGAATGCTAGGCTAACGGCGGTTTTTGTTGTTTTTGCTAGCTCTGATTTTTGTTGGTGGGGGTTTAGTGTAGTTAACAGTGGATATGTCAAGGTAAGAAGGATTAGGAGCAGGATTGAGTGTATAATTAGTGACATTCTAGCTTTTACTTGGATTTGCACCAAGAGTTTTTGGTTCCTAAGACCAATGGATGAGCTATTATCCTTTAAAAGCTCAAGGGAGCCAGGGATTTTAACCCTGGGAATAAGGATTAGCAGTGCTTATTATTTTCTATACTTCCTCGGTGAGTAAGGGGATTTTAATCCCTATCTTTAGAATCACAATCTAATATTTTAATTAAATTATACTTACAGTAGCATCATCCTCATGTGATTTCTGGTTTTGTCACTAAAAGAATAATTGGGACTAGGTGTAGGGTTATTAGTAGGTGTTCTCGGGTGTGAAATGGTTGAAGTCCTATAATATGGTTTGGTGTTGGGCCCCGTTGTGATATAAGAAATATGTACAGGGAGTATCCAGCTGTAATTAATGTCCCTAACCCTGTAAGTAGGATGGTTCATGGGGATCAGTTAAATAAAGTTGTAATAATTATGAGTTCCCCTATTAAGTTGGGCAGGGGTGGGAGTGCTATATTGGCAAGATTAGCAGTAAACCATCATACTGTGGTTAGTGGAAAAATTATTTGGAGCCCTCGGGCAAGAATTATGGTTCGGCTGTGGGTTCGCTCGTATGCTGTGTTAGCTAAGCAGAATAGTGCAGAGGATACTAACCCGTGGGCAATTATTAGAATAATTGCCCCTGAGAATCCTCATGGGGTTTGGATGAGGATTCCCCCTGCCACCAGTCCTATGTGACTCACAGATGAGTAGGCAATTAGTGATTTTAGATCTGTCTGTCGCAGGCAAATTGAGCCAGTTATAATAATTCCTCAGAGAGCTAAGATGATAAATGGGTAGGCTAATTCTTTTGATAGTGGGTCAAGTATAATTATTATGCGTATTATTCCATATCCTCCTAGTTTCAGGAGGACTGCTGCAAGTACTATGGATCCTGCCACTGGGGCTTCTACATGTGCTTTTGGTAATCATAAGTGGACGCCATATAGGGGTATTTTAACTAAAAATGCGATTAGGCAGCCTGCCCACCATATTATATGGCCTCATGAATTGAGTTGTAGTGGTTGTGAATATTGGAGGGTTAATATTGATAGTGTTCCTGTGGATTGTTGAAGGAGAAGTAAAGCAACTAGAAGCGGGAGGGATCCTGCTAGGGTGTAGAATAGGAAGTAAGTTCCTGCGTTTAGGCGTTCGGCTTGGTTTCCTCATCGGGTAATAATAATTAGGGTCGGAATAAGTGTAGCTTCAAATATAATGTAAAATATAATAATTTCTGTAGCACCGAATGCTATGATTAGGAAGGTTTGTAATGAGGCGAGGAGTATAATATATAAGCGTTGTCGGTTAATTGGTTCAGGGTTGATATGGTTTTGGCTGGCTATAATTATTAATGGTAATAATCAGCATGTTAGTACTAGTAGGGGAGTTGATAACGGGTCTGTGGCTATGTATATATTAGAGCAGGCCCATCCTACTTCTGATGGTCATATTATTCATGTTAGGCTAACGAAGGCAATTAAGAGGCTGTGAGTTGTGGTAGTTGTTCATAATCATTTTGGGTGAGTTAGTCAAATTGTTGGGAATAGTATAACTGTGGGAATTAGCACTTTTAGCATTGTAGGAGGTTGAGACTTTGTAGACGGTCAGTCCCGTGGGTTCGGGCTGTGGCTACTAGTAATGCCAAGCCTGTGCTAGCTTCACAAGCGGAGAAGGCTAAGAGTAGTATAGGGGCTGTGGAGAATCCTGTGGATTCGAATTGCAGGGCCCATAGGGCTAGCGCAATAAATAAGGATAACATCATACCTTCTAGGCAGAGGAGTGCGGAGAGCAGGTGTGTACGGTGGAATGCAAGTCCTATTAACCCTAGAATAAATGCTGAGCTGAAGCTAAAATGTACGGGTGTCATAAGGGGGTCGTGGAATTAAACCACGGTTTTCTGAGTCGAATTCAGAGGTCTTGTCTTGGACTAACGCCCTATTCTGCTCATTCTAGGCCACCTTGGGTTCATTCATAAATTAGTCCTAATGTTAATAAAATTAGAACTGTTGTGGCCCAGAAAAATGTTTCGGCGGGGTTATGTAATTGGTCTCCTCAGGGCAGGGGGAGAAGAAGGGCAATTTCTAGATCAAATAGTAGAAATAAGATTGCCACTAAGAAGAAGCGTAAGGAGAATGGTAGTCGAGCAGATCCTAGTGGGTCAAATCCGCACTCGTAAGGGGATAGTTTTTCTGCGTCCGGGCTTATTTGTGGTAATCAAAAAGATACGATTGCTAGAATTAAGGATAGGGTTATTGTAATAATTAAGATGGTTATAATTAAATTCATTATCTTTCCTTGGGGTTTAACCAAGACTGTGTGATTGGAAGTCACTTGTACTGACTTAAATACTAGAAAGATTATGAGCCTCATCAGTAGATAGATACATAAAGGAATAGTCATACTACGTCAACAAAGTGTCAATATCAGGCGGCGGCTTCGAAGCCGAAGTGATGTTCGGATGTAAAGTGGTATTGGATTTGTCGGAGGAGGCACACGGCCAGGAAGGATGATCCAATAATAACGTGTAATCCATGGAATCCTGTGGCTACAAAGAATGTTGAGCCGTAAACTCCGTCTGCAATTGTGAATGGTGCTTCATAATATTCTATGGCTTGGAGTGCAGTAAAGTACAGCCCTAAAATAATAGTTAATGCTAAGGATTGAATGGCTTGTTTTCGTTCTCCTTCTATAATGCTGTGGTGGGTTCATGTTACTGTAACCCCTGATGCTAGTAATACGGCTGTATTAAGGAGTGGTACTTCGAAGGGGTCTAGTGGGATAATCCCTGTTGGGGGTCAGCATCCTCCGAGTTCTGGGGTTGGTGCCAGGCTTGAGTGGTAGAAGGCTCAGAAGAATCCTAGAAAAAAGAACACTTCTGAGGTAATAAACAGAATTATCCCGTATCGTAGTCCTTTTTGTACAGGGGGCGTGTGATGGCCTTGGAAAGTTCCCTCTCGAATAATATCACGTCATCATTGATATATTGTGAGGAGGAGAAGAATTATTCCAAGGGTTATTAATGTTGTTGAGTGGAAGTGGAATCAGATTGCTAAGCCGGATGTTATTAGTAGAGCGGCAATGGCTCCGGTTAGGGGTCATGGGCTTGGGTCGACTATGTGGAAGGCATGTGCTTGGTGGGCCATTAGACGTTTTCTTGGAGATATAGACTTAGAAGGAGTACAAATACATAGGCTTGGATTATTGCAACTGCAATTTCTAGTAGTGTAAGCAGGAAAAGTACAGTGGCAGTTAAAATTGCTACTGTGGGTATTATAGGTAAAAGGACAAATACGGCTGTAGCAATGAGTTGAATTAGTAGATGGCCGGCGGTCAGGTTGGCTGTGAGTCGGACCCCTAGGGCTAATGGTCGAATAAATAGGCTAATTGTTTCGATAATAATAAGTACTGGAATCAGAAGGATGGGTGTTCCTTCTGGTAGTAGGTGTCCTAAGGCAATTGTTGGTTGGTTTCGTATACCAATAATTACTGTAGCGAGTCAGAGAGGTATGGCAAATCCCATGTTAAGTGATAGTTGTGTTGTGGGTGTAAAGGTGTATGGAAGTAGGCCTAGTATATTAATAGTAATTAAGAAGATTATTAGAGAGGCCAATAAAAGTGCTCATTTATGTCCTCCTACATTTAAAGGTATTATTAGTTGATTTGTAAATCGGTTGATGAGCCATCCTTGGAGCGTGGTGAGTCGGTTGTTGACCCACCGGGATGATGGGGTTGGGTAAAGAGCTCATGGTAGTGCAATTGCAATAGCAACTAATGGGATGCCTAGGTATGATGGGCTTGCAAATTGGTCGAAGAAGCTTGTTATCATGGTCAATCTCAGGATTCAGTTTTGTGCTTTTCAGCGCTTATTAGGGTTGGTTCATTTGGTGAAGTATGGTTTAGGATTTTGGTTGGAATAATGATTAGGAAAATTAATCAAGAAAATATTAAAATTGCAAATCAAGGGTTGGGGTTTAGTTGTGGCATTTCACTAAGGGTGGTCGGGAATCACCAGTCTTTGGCTTAAAAGGCCAATGCTTTGTCCAATATTTAGCTTCCTAGCGAGGCGTCTTCTAGCATTAGAGAAGACCAGTTTTCGAAGTGTTCTAGTGGAGTTGCTTCCACTACAATTGGTATAAAGCTGTGGTTAGCTCCGCAGATTTCAGAGCACTGCCCGTAGAACACGCCGGGGCGTGAGGCGATGAAAGCAATTTGATTTAGTCGTCCTGGTACTGCGTCTATTTTTATGCCTAAGGATGGGACAGCTCAGGAGTGTAGAACGTCTTCAGCGGACACCAGGACTCGAATTGGGGATTCTATTGGGATGACTATTCGATGGTCAGCTTCTAGGAGTCGGAATTGCCCAGGGGTGAGGTCTCGGGTGGAGACTATGTAAGAATCAAAGCCTAGATTTTCGTAATCTGTATACTCGTAGCTTCAGTATCATTGATGTCCTATTGCTTTAATTGTAAGGTGTGGGTCATTAATTTCGTCTATAAGATATAGAATACGTAAGGAGGGTAAGGCGATTAAGATTAAAATAACAGCTGGTAAAATGGTTCATACAATTTCGATTTCTTGAGAGTCTAGGATATATTTGTTAGTAAGCTTAGTTGAGACTATCGCAACAATAATATATAATACTAAAGTACTAATTAGAAATACAATTATTAGTGCGTGGTCGTGGAAGTGTAAAAGTTCTTCTATAACGGGTGATGCTGCGTCTTGGAATCCTAATTGTGTTGGATGTGCCATTAAGTTGCGGGTTAAGACATGCGGAGTATTAGTCCACAACTTCACCTTGACAAGGTGATATAATTTATTTTACTAATGTCTTTAGAAGGAAGTGGCAGAGTGGTTATGTGGCTGGCTTGAAACCAGCATATGGGGGTTCAATTCCTCCCTTCCTCGTTAATCTAATTGAATTTGGACATATGCAGGTTCCTCATATGTGTGATAAGGAGGAGGGCAGCCATGAAGTCATTCTACGTTTGTTGTAGCTAGTTCTACAGATAGAACTTCCCGTTTAGCGGTGAAAGCTTCTCATAGAATAAATAGGAATATAATTACTGCTACTAGGGAGATTAGTGATCCAATAGAGGATACTGTGTTTCACAGTGCATAGGCATCTGGGTAGTCGGAGTATCGTCGTGGCATGCCTGCTAGGCCTAGGAAGTGTTGTGGGAAGAATGTGAGGTTTACTCCAATAAATATTACTCCGAAGTGGATTTTTGTTCAGGCGCTGTGCAGGGTATATCCTGTTAATAATGGGAATCAGTGTACAAAGGCTGCTATAATAGCAAATACGGCGCCTATTGATAATACATAGTGGAAGTGTGCAACTACGTAGTATGTGTCATGGAGTACAATATCAAGTGATGAGTTGGACAGAACGATTCCTGTGAGTCCTCCTACAGTGAATAGGAAAATGAACCCAAGGGCTCATAGCATTGGAGTTTCTCATTTAATTGATCCACCATGAAGTGTGGCTAGTCAGCTAAATACTTTTACACCCGTGGGAATGGCAATAATTATTGTTGCGGATGTAAAATATGCACGGGTGTCTACGTCTATTCCAACGGTGAACATGTGGTGGGCTCAGACAATGAAGCCTAGAAGGCCAATAGCCATCATGGCTCAAACCATTCCTATGTAGCCGAATGGTTCTTTTTTACCTGAATAGTAGGCTACAACATGAGAGATAATACCAAATCCTGGGAGAATTAAAATGTAAACTTCTGGGTGACCGAAGAATCAGAATAGGTGTTGGTAAAGAATTGGGTCTCCTCCTCCTGCTGGGTCAAAGAATGTGGTGTTAAGATTTCGATCTGTTAAAAGTATTGTAATTCCGGCAGCTAGTACTGGTAGAGATAATAGAAGTAGTACGGCGGTTACAAGCACAGACCACACGAAGAGGGGTGTTTGATACTGGGAGATGGCTGGGGGTTTTATATTAATAGTTGTAGTAATAAAATTGATGGCTCCTAGAATTGATGATACGCCTGCCAGATGTAGTGAAAAAATTGTTAAGTCTACTGATGCTCCGGCATGGGCTAGGTTACTTGCAAGGGGTGGATAGACTGTTCACCCTGTTCCAGCTCCGGCTTCGACCCCAGAGGAGGCTAATAGTAGTAGGAATGATGGGGGTAGTAGTCAGAAACTTATGTTATTTATTCGTGGGAATGCCATGTCGGGGGCGCCAATTATTAGTGGTACGAGTCAGTTTCCAAACCCCCCGATAAGGATGGGTATAACTATAAAGAAAATTATTACAAAAGCGTGGGCAGTGACGATAACGTTATAAATTTGGTCATCCCCCAAAAGTGATCCGGGCTGGCTTAGTTCGGCCCGGATCAGGAGGCTTAGGGCGGTTCCTACTATTCCAGCTCAAGCACCGAATACAAGATAAAGGGTGCCAATGTCTTTGTGATTGGTGGAGAAAAATCAGCGTGTAATTGCCACAGGTAGGGTGGCCGAGTGTTTAGGCGGTGGGTTGTAGCCCCGAAGACAGAGGTTCTAGTCCTCTCCCTACCACAGCCCCGTGGTGAAGAAATACGTCGGATTGCAAATCCGAAGGTGTAGGTTAATACCTTCCGGGGCTTTTCCCGCCTTTATTGTCTGGTTAGGCGGGAAAAGTAGATGGATGCTCGCTGGTTTGAGCGCTTAGCTGTTAACTAAGAGTTTGTAGGATCAAGGCCTTCTCATCTAGTAAGGTCTTAATTTAATAAAAATGTCTGAGTTGCATTCAGGAGATGTGAGTTAGTATCTTACAGACCTTATCAGGGACTAGAAGATTTTCACTTCTACTTAGAGCTTTGAAGGCTTTTGGTCTAATATTATCCTAAGTCCCTAGGTGATTAGTGTTAGGATGGTTGGGGTTATTGGTAATAGGCCTAGTGAAGTTACGGTAAATAAGGCTAGTAGCAGGGAAGTTTGGGTTGTTTTGGTTCGTCATGGGGTTGTTGAGTTAATTATATTGGGGGAAATAGTTAGTGTTATTGCGTAACATAGTCGTAGGTAGAAGTATAGGCTAATTAAGGCTGTTAGGGCTATGGCTGTGGCGGTAATGGGGAGGTCTTGTTTTGTTAATTCTTGCAGGATTAGTCATTTTGGTAGGAAGCCTGTGAGTGGGGGGAGGCCTCCTAGTGATAATAGCACTGAGACGGTGGTTGCTATTAAAATTGGATTTTTTGATCAGGTTGTTGCGAGTATATTAATTTTAGTGGTAAATAATATTTTGAGGGTGAGGAATGCTGCGGATGTTATAATAATATATGTTCCTAGTGCAATTAAGGTTAGTTGAGGGGTGTATTGAACAATAATAATTATTCATCCCATGTGTGCGATTGAAGAGTAGGCTAGGATTTTTCGTAGTTGGGTTTGGTTTAACCCGCCTCACCCCCCCATTAGTGTAGATATAATTCCTAGTAGGGTTAGTATTAAGGGGTCGATGGCTTGGGCTGTTTGAATAATGAGTGCAAATGGGGCGAGTTTTTGTCAGGTAGATAAGATTAGCCCTGTTGTTAAGTCTAATCCTTGTAATACTTCTGGTATTCAGAAGTGTACTGGTGCTAACCCAATTTTAAGTGCTAAGGCAGCTATTAATATAGTGCTGGCGACAGGGTTTGACAGGTCGGTGATGCTTCATTCTCCTGTTATTCAGGCGTTTGTTGTGCTTGCAAATAGAATTATTGCTGCTGCGGTGGCTTGGATTAGAAAATATTTTGTGGTTGCCTCTACTGCACGGGGGTGGTGGTGTTGTGCTATTAGTGGGGTAATTGCTAGGGTATTAATTTCTAGTCCTATTCAGGCTAGTAGTCAGTGAGAGCTGGCGAAGGTTAGGGTGGTTCCTAGTCCTAGGCTAGATAGTAGAGTTGCAAGTAGGTATGGGTTCATTTGGCGGGGGAAGGGGTCTAACCTTCATTTTCGGGGTATGGGCCCAAAAGCTTTGTTAGCTGACCTCACCCTAGAAGGTGGTGTAAAGGAAGCACCGAGAGTTTTGATCTCTCGAGTATGGGTTCAAATCCCTTTTTTCTAAGAACTGAGGGGATTTTAACCCCTGTAAGTCACTCTATCAAAGTGGTCCTTGGGTGCTCAGGCACAGTTCCTTGGTTATAGTTGGGGGGGAAGTCCTGCTAATGCAATGGGTAGGGCGGTATGCCATAGTACGAAGGCAAGTGTCAGGGGGAGGAAATTTTTTCAGACTAGGTGTATTAGTTGGTCATATCGGAATCGCGGGTAGGAGGCTCGTACTCATAAGAATAGGACTGATAGTAGTGCAGCTTTAGTTATGAGGTTAATGGTTGTAAACTCTGGGATGTTTAGGAAATGTGAGGCACCTAAGAATAGTACAGCTGATAGGGTGTTTATTAGTAGAATATTAGCATATTCGGCTAGGAAAAGTAGGGCGAAGGGTCCTCCTGCATATTCTACGTTGAAGCCAGATACTAGTTCTGATTCACCTTCTGTAAGGTCAAATGGTGCTCGATTTGTTTCGGCTAGTGTTGAGATGTATCATATTGCGGCTAAAGGTCAGGTGGGGAATAGTAGTCAGATGTTTTCTTGGGTAATATTAAATGTTTGTAAATTATATCCTCCGGAGAAAATAATTACTGAAAGGAGGATAAGCCCAAGGCTTACTTCGTATGAAATTGTTTGGGCTACGGCCCGAAGGGCTCCGATCAGTGCATATTTTGAATTTGATGCTCAACCTGATCCTAAAATTGAATATACTGCGAGGCTAGATAAGGCCAGAATAAATAGGATTCCTAGGTTGAGGTCAGTTATTGGGTGGGGCATGGGTATGGGTGCTCATAGTACTATGGCTAGGGTAAGTGCCAGTATTGGGGCGGCTAAAAATAGGAGTGGGGATGATGTAGACGGTCGGACTGGTTCTTTGATAAATAGTTTTAATCCATCGGCGATGGGTTGTAGTAGTCCGTAGGGTCCTACTACGTTGGGTCCTTTTCGTAGTTGCATATATCCTAGAACTTTTCGTTCAAGTAATGTTAGGAAGGCCACTGCTAGAAGGACAGGTACGATATACGCTAGGGGGTTGACTAGGTGGGTTATTAGGGTGCTTAACATGAACTGGGGAGAGGATTTGAACCTCTGGTTAAAAGGGCTTAGGCCTTTTGCAATTCACCATGCTCTGCCACCCCAATATGTCCTTATTTTGGCCAGTTGGGGTTTTGGCCCTCCCTTTATTTTATTTATTTGTTTTCATAAATTAGGGGTGGGGCGTACTTTAAGTATGGGCCCCTCTTTTCCGATCCTTTCGTACTAGGAAAAGTAGCGTTACAGATAGAAACTGACCTGGATTGCTCCGGTCTGAACTCAGATCACGTAGGACTTTAATCGTTGAACAAACGAACCCTTAATAGCGGCTGCACCATTAGGGTGTCCTGATCCAACATCGAGGTCGTAAACCCCCTCGTCGATATGGACTCTGGGAGAGGATTGCGCTGTTATCCCTAGGGTAACTTGGTTCGTTGATCGGTCTTGGTGTCCGGATCGTGCTTGGTCAGATATTCTGTGGCTTAGAGATGTCTCTCTTGGTTTTAGGAAAATTATCCCAGTCCACTTGGAGGTTTTGTTTTACTCCGTGGTCGCCCCAACCGAAGGTAAAGTTTTATGTTTCACAAGGTTTTTGCTCTTTATTAAGTTGTTTGACGTGATTAAATTTTGTACCTTAAGCTCCAAAGGGTCTTCTCGTCTTGTATTATTATACCCGCTTCTGCACGGGTAGATCAATTTCACTGACTTGAAAGGGGAGACAGTTAAGCCTTCGTTTGGCCATTCATACAGGTCTTTATTTAAAAGACAAGTGATTGCGCTACCTTTGCACGGTCAAAATACCGCGGCCGTTGAACTTATAGTCACTGGGCAGGTTGGACCTCCTATGTGTGGTGTGTTGCAGGAGGCGATGTTTTTGGTAAACAGGCGGGGCTTGTGTTTGCCGAGTTCCTTCCTTTTCTTTTAGTCTTTCCCATGGGTGGCACTCCAGTGTGGGGGTAACGATTATTGGGTTGTGGGTTTTTCTTGTTTTTTTTGTGGTTCGCATTGCTCTCTTGGGTTGAGTTCGTTAGTTGCCAATGGTTGGTCCGGTTTGGCTTACACTTGTGCTGGGAGAAGAGCGGGTCTTCTTGTTACTCATTTTAGCATAATTTCTTCCATGTGGGCATGGGTTGGCCTAATAGTGTCTAGGGGAGTGAGATTTTTTATCTGAATAATAAATTTTTTTCTGTCTGAGCTTTAACGCTTTCTGCTTAGGTGGCTGCTTTTGGGCCCACTAGAACAGTATATTTTATATATTATGATCTTTATCCTCCTGGCAAGGTTGTGTCCTTTGTTAAAGGGGCTGTACCCCCTTCAACTAACTCTCGTGTTTTTCTCTTAATATTTTAATATATGTTGTTTGATTTGAGGTGTGCGAGGCTGAACTTCTATTCATTTCTTAGGTAACCAGCTATCACCAGGTTCGGTAGGTCTGTCACTTCTACCCGGAGTTCTTCCCACTCTTTTGCCACAGAGACGGGTTGGCCCAATAGGCTGTCTCGGGGTAGCTCACCTGGTTTCGGGGTTTCAAACTAAAGGTCTCTTTGCTTGTGTTTACTGGCTAAATCATGATGCAAAAGGTACAAGGCTTAGTCTTTGCTTTTTATTGCTTATATGGGTTGTTTCATTTCTCTTTCAGCTTTCCCTTGCGGTACTATTTCTATTGCTTTGGTTGAACCTTTTCTGTCTCCCATACTCAGGTAAAAAGAATGGTTTAATTTTTGGTGTCTGGTTTTATTTATTTTTATTTATATTGTTTGATTACTTTGGTAGGTAAGCTAGCTGTTTGGCTCAGGGTGATCCAGCTTTCATGGATGTCTTCTCGGTGTAAGTGAGATGCTTAAGTAGCTCAGCCACGCCCTGGGTTTTATCCAAGTGCACCTTCCGGTACACTTACCGTGTTACGACTTGCCTCCCCTTGTCAGTGCTATTTTATTAGGTATTTTTGGTGCGTTTTGACAGGGGAGAGTGACGGGCGGTGTGTGCGCGTCTCAGAGCCGGGTTCAAAGGGACGCTCTATTTCCCTTTTACTTCTAAATCCTCCTTCAAGCATTGTTTCATGGTGCATATTCGTAGTATTCTGTAATAGAAAATGTAGCCTATTTCTTTCCACTCCATGCGCTACACCTCGACCTGACGTTTTGGGTTGTGCCCATTTTGCTTACTTTTGTTACCTTCACAGGGTAAGCTGGCGACGGCGGTATATAGGCTGGTGTGACTAAGAGTGATGAGGTTTAACGGGGATTATCGGTTATAGAACAGGCTCCTCTAGGGGGTCTGAGACACCGTCAAGTCCTTTGGGTTTTAAGCTAATGCTTGTAGTACCCTGGCGGACATCTAGTTGTAGTTGGATGTCTGAGTTTATGGCTAAGCATAGTAGGGTATCTAATCCTAGTTTGTTTCTTAGTTTTCGTGGGGTCAGGTGGAATTAAAGCTACTTTCGTGTTGGGGCCTCGGACATCTAGAAGCGTATGACGGCCAAAGGGCCATTTGGCTTTATTTGTTGTTTATTCTTAACCACCCCTTACGCCGTTGAACTATCAACTAGGGCCTCTCGTCTAACCGCGGTGGCTGGCACGAGTTTTACCGGCTCTCTTAACACTGACTGAGTCAAGTTTTCACTTATGGCTTAATGTCTGTCACTGCTGAATTCCCTTGGGGGTGTGGCTGGGCTAGGCGTCTTGGGCTGGTTTTTGTGCCTGATGCCTGCTCCTCTTCCTCGGGCGGGGGATTGAGGGCGTGCTCACTGGGTTGCGGAGACTTGCATGTGTGGGTTGTGTTAGAGCTGATAGTAAGGTCGGGACCATGCCTTTGTGCATGCGGAGTTTTTAAAGCCCATCTTAGCATCTTCAGTGCTATGCTTTGTATTAAGCTACGCGAGC